TCAGTTTATGGGGGGTAGTATGGGATCTGTAGTGGGCGAAAAAATCACACGTTTGGCCGAGTATGCTACCAATCAATTTTTACCTCTTATTATAGTGTGTGCTTCCGGAGGAGCACGCATGCAAGAAGGAAGTTTGAGCTTGATGCAAATGGCTAAAATATCTTCTGCTTTATATGATTATCAATCAAATAAAAAGTTATTTTATGTATCAATCCTTACATCTCCTACCACAGGTGGGGTGACGGCCAGCTTTGGTATGTTGGGAGATATCATTATTGCCGAACCCAATGCTTACATTGCATTTGCGGGTAAAAGAGTAATTGAACAAACATTGAATAAGACAGTACCTGAGGATTCACAAGTGGCTGAATATTTATTCCATAAGGGCTTATTCGATCCAATCGTACCACGTAATCCTTTAAAGGGCGTTCTGGGTGAGTTATTTCGGCTACATGCTTTCTTTCCTTTGAATAAAAATTAGATCGATCAAGTAGAGCCTTAGAGTCTTAATTTAATAAGAGTATTAATTTATTAAAACTTAATAAAATTTTTTATGTGTGGTGATCAAGTAGTTATTTAATTTATAGGAATCAAATATAGGAATCAAAGTAAAAATACGAAGAATGGATTTTTTCTTTGGTAACATAAGATTAAATTGTAGAAAGAATCATCCAGATCATCTTTTTATCGATATTCCTGGTTACTAACCAGGAAATCCCTATTAAAAAAAATAAAAGAGTGAATTCTTTACTTCCGTGAAATTGGTTAACAAGGTCTTGCATCTTTCTATATCTCCCAAAAATCACCCCCCACTAAAAATCCTTTTTGTTGGGTCGTATTATTATAATGAATTCTTTGAGAATTTGTAATAAATCCTTTCTTTAGTAAATTTTATAAAATTATTAAATTTATAAGACAAGAACAAGATAATAACTAATAATACGAATAATATAAAGGGTGGATTATCATACATATATTTCATGTAGAAACATGTAGAAAGATTTATAGGTCCATTTATTTACATATTTATTGGATTTTATTAATTAATATATATTTATTAAAACATATACTTATATACTCCCTATTAAGTATATATACTCACTTAGGTATACTTAGTATAATATAACAATTATATATGAATTATAATATATCTTTATAACAATATAAGGATAAAGTTAAAATATTAATATAAAACAATAAATATAACAATAAATAACAGGTACAAATATTAAATCGAGGTACCCATTCTATGATAACTCTCAACAGCTTCCCCTCAATTTTTGTGCCTTTAGTGGGCTTAGTATTTCCGGCAATTGCAATGGCTTCTTTATCTCTTTATGTTCAAAAAAACAAGATTTTTTAGATACAATAAGGACGAATCCTTTTTTTTTTCAAGACTTACTTGGATCATAACACGGATATCTATTTAGTAGAATATGGTATAACATGTGGCTTCCTTCGGTCATAAGCTCTTATGTATGTATAAACATGATATTATGGGTAAATGAATTATCACTATTTTCAAATAGATCGGGATCGGGGAGAATTTCTGAAATGTAAAGTCAATATATCTATATGTATTCGGAAATCATGTGAAAGGGATGTTACTATTTTAGTTTGGACCTAAGAAATTCGATGAATTACCCCTAAACGTTCACATCATAATAGTGCTGGTTGATGAGAGTTACTTCGGAAACAAAAAAAAGTAAAATAAAATTTATTTTTGTTATTCTCCCAATTCCAATAAAATGCAACTAGGTCTAGTTATAGTATGAGTTGGCGATCAGAACGTATATGGATAGAACTTATAGCGGGGTCCCGAAAAACAAGTAATTTCTGCTGGGCCTTTATTCTTTTTTTAGGTTCATTAGGGTTTTTATTGGTTGGAACGTCCAGTTATTTTGGTAGGAATTTTATATCTTTATTTCCTTCTCAGCAAATAATTTTTTTTCCACAAGGGATCGTGATGTCTTTCTATGGGATCGCAGGTCTTTTTATTAGCTCCTATTTGTGGTGCACAATTTCGTGGAATGTAGGTAGTGGTTATGATCGATTCGATATAAAAGAGGGCGTAGTGTGTATTTTTCGTTGGGGATTTCCTGGAAAAAATCGTCGCATATTCCTCCGATTCCTTATGAAAGACATTCAGTCCATCAGAATAGAAATTAAAGAAGGTATTTATGCTCGTCGTGTCCTTTATATGGAAATCAAAGGCCAGGGGGCCATTCCCTTGACTCGTACTGATGAGAATTTGACTCCACGAGAAATTGAGCAAAAAGCTGCTGAATTGGCCTATTTCTTGCGTGTACCAATTGAAGTATTTTGAAAAAAGGAACTGAAGAATGAATACTTTGCAAGAGAGAAAAAACTCAAGAATCCTCGTTTTTTTATATAGCATAACTTAACTGAAGTTTCTTCAGAACGCTTATTCGAACCAAAGCAAACGCTACGAAATAATTCTAAAACAAAATTGTTTGTGTCCACAATTTTTTTATGCGTATGTAAACCCACTTAACTCAATTCAGTAACAAATCTAAATACTAGATTCATCATATATTAAAACAAAACATTTCATAATAAATCATAATATAATAAAGTAAAGAATTTTTTTTTTTAGAAATATTTGATATTTTGATAGAACGGGAGTTCTTTCGTCTCGCAATCCGACTACTATTAATTTGAAGTGGGCTTTTTCTTATTCTATTTCTGTATTCTTTCTAAATTCAAGGACTAACCACTGTACTGAATCACAAAAAAAATCGGAAATAGATTCATGGGCTCGATAACTTGTAATAGAACTTATGCTTGATAGAAATATTAGTATCGTATAGAGTCGACGAACGAGGTGCGTTCAGTAAAAATTAAAAAATTCACAGACGAAAAAATGGCAAAAAAGAAAGTATTAATTTCCCTTCTATATCTTGCATCTATAGTATTTTTGCCTTGGTGGATCTCTCTCTCATTTAATAAAAGTCTGGAATCTTGGGTTACAAATTGGTGGAATACTAGGCAATCCGAAATCTTTTTGAATGATATTCAAGAAAAGAGTATTCTAAAAAAATTCATAGACTTAGAGGAACTCCTACGTTTGGACGAAATGTTAAAGGAATACCCGGAAGCACATTTACAAAAGCCTCGCATCGAAATCTACAAAGAAACGATCCAATTGATCAAGATGCACAATGAGGATCGCACGCATACAATTTTACACTTCTCGACAAATATAATCTGTTTCGTTATTCTAAGTGGTTATTCTATTATAGGTAATGAAGAACTTGCTATTCTTAACTCTTGGGTTCAAGAATTCCTATATAACTTAAGCGACACAATAAAAGCTTTTTCTATTCTTTTATTAACTGATTTATGTATAGGATTCCATTCGCCCCACGGTTGGGAACTAATGATTGGCTCTGTCTACAAAGATTTTGGATTTGCTCATAATGATCAAATTATATCCGGTCTTGTTTCTACTTTTCCAGTCATTTTAGATACAATTTTTAAATATTGGATCTTTCGTTATTTAAATCGTGTATCTCCTTCACTTGTAGTGATTTATCATTCAATGAATGACTGAAAAATGATTGAACGATCCAATTATAATATTTGTTACTTTGTGGATAAGCAAAACATTCAAAATTGTACTTATTCTTTCTACCCATCCAAGGGATTCCTTCAATATTCCAGTAAAATTATTTATATTTAAGTAAATAGCAAAATTATAGATAGGGAACTATACTAGCGACCTGCCTAATTTTATTGTATAAATTTTCGGGATCAATGATTGGACCATGCAAACTAAAAATACCTTTTCTTGGATAAAGAAAGAGATTACTCGATCCATTTCCGTATCGCTCATGATATATATAATAACCCAGGCACCCCTTTCAAATGCATATCCCATTTTTGCACAGCAGGGTTATGAAAATCCACGAGAAGCGACTGGCCGTATTGTATGTGCCAATTGCCATTTAGCTAATAAACCCGTGGATATCGAGGTTCCACAAGCGGTACTTCCTGATACTGTATTTGAAGCAGTTGTTCGAATTCCTTATGATCTGCAACTGAAACAAGTTCTTGCTAATGGTAAAAAAGGAGCTTTGAATGTAGGGGCTGTTCTTATTTTACCCGAGGGGTTTGAATTAGCCCCTCCCGATCGTATTTTGCCCGAGATAAAAGAAAAGATAGGAAATCTGTCTTTTCAGAGCTATCGCCCCACTAAAAAAAATATTCTTGTGATAGGTCCTGTTCCTGGTCAGAAATATAGTGAAATCACCTTTCCTATTCTTTCCCCGGACCCCGCTACTAAGAAAGATGTTCACTTCTTAAAATATCCCATATACGTAGGCGGGAACAGGGGAAGGGGTCAGATTTATCCCGACGGGAGCAAGAGTAACAATAATGTTTATAATGCTACAGCAGCAGGTATAGTAAGCAAAATCATACGAAAAGAAAAGGGGGGGTACGAAATAACCATAGCGAATGCATCGGATGGACGTCAAGTGGTTGATATTATCCCTCCAGGACCGGAACTTCTTGTTTCAGAGGGCGAATCCATCCAACTTGATCAACCATTAACGAGTAATCCTAATGTGGGTGGATTTGGTCAGGGGGATGCGGAAATAGTACTTCAAGATCCATTACGTGTCCAAGGTCTTTTGCTATTCTTGGCATCTGTTATTTTGGCACAAATCTTTTTGGTTCTTAAAAAGAAACAGTTTGAGAAGGTTCAATTGTCCGAAATGAATTTCTAGATCCGCGGATTTATCAACATCAAGCTCTAAAAATAAACAAATTTTTGTTGGCAATTATGTTATGTAATTATGTATAATCAAAAAAATTTTGCTTGTTTATATTCTTTCTTCTACCGGATTTCGGGAATTACTTATACCGCATTACTGGTCATAGTATATTGTGAAGAAGACTATTTGATTTTACTTAACTCTTCTTTATTTCTTTGTTTTTTCAATCCAAATTCAAACGGTATGATATAGAACGAATCA